ACCGTATGGATTTCCAAAGACTCCATGGATAGGAACTAAAAACGAGATATCGAAGTAGTTCTGATGATTCAGTATATCATCACTTCAATTCGGAGTTCTTAGTTACTTTGATCGGGTGGATCTTAGTGATGGAATAATAAGTAATAATTCATTGGTTGATTGTATCATTAACCATTTCTTTATTTTGGTGCGAGGAACTTACCATGAATCCACTGATTTCTGCCGCTTCCGTTATTGCTGCTGGATTGGCCGTAGGGCTTGCTTCTATTGGACCTGGAGTTGGTCAAGGTACTGCTGCGGGCCAAGCCGTAGAAGGTATCGCGAGACAACCAGAAGCAGAGGGTAAAATACGAGGTACTTTATTGCTTAGTCTGGCTTTTATGGAAGCTTTAACAATTTACGGACTGGTCGTGGCATTAGCGCTTTTATTTGCGAATCCTTTTGTTTAATCCTATTCTATAAACGTGAAAATACGTACTTCTTTTCTTATTTTATTGCCGTCGACTTACCGCTTGCTTCTTCGAATTATATCAAAACTTCACTCCACTTCTTCGTTGAGACAATACTCCGGGGAAGGTCTGATTTGAGGATGAGGAATTAGTAGATCCACTCGCTTTCTCACTTCCCGTCCTTAATTTAATGGAAACCCCTTTTGACTTTTAGGAAGCGTTGCAGGTATTTCGCAATTGACATGAAACCGGGGACCTAATAAGTATCTTATTGGGAACTTCAATTGAAATAAAATAATAATAAAGAATCCATTTTTGAAATTTGAAAATGATTTCAAATGAAATGAATATATTCATATTTAAAATAAGTCAATTAATAAAAAAAAAGAAATCAATAATAAAAAAACGGGACGAAGTGATACAAAAAGAACTCTGTTCGATTTTGTTAGTCCTATCTATAAGAGGAGAGCATATGAAAAATGTAACCGATTCTTTCGTTTCCTTGGGTTACTGGCCATCCGCCGGGAGTTTCGGGTTGAATACCGATATTTTAGCAACAAATCTAATAAATCTAAGTGTAGTGCTTGGTGTATTGATCTTTTTTGGAAAGGGAGTGTGTGCGAGTTGTGTATTTCAAGAATAGGCTGGATCCAACCGGCTGCACTTTCTTTTTTTTTTTATTTATAAATAGGGAAGAAAGGTGCACGATCTCGACGAATTACTTCTGAATAAATTAAGAAATCATATGTAAGAACCATAGCATTTCGTGACTCATTGGTAAATCAACTTTGATTCTCTATCAACCAATAATGTGGGACCATTAACATGGTTAAAGCTAAACCGCCTGAAGTCCAGGCACAACATGGTACTCTTTCTACCACTACGTTAGTACGGAGATGGTTTCAAAATGAATAGTTGGCAATTTATCCGATATAGAACACTCATATCGATAAAATGATTTGAACCATTTACTGGAAAAATGGGTGTCTCGCCCTTTTTTTATCCAATGCTGAATCGACGACCTATGTATAAAATAAGAAGAATTTTTTGGATTTGAAGAAAAAAAAACAACTTTGCTGACAATTACAGATTTTTTTTGTCTGGTCGGAAGAGTCCTCTGAATATTCTGGTCTTGTATCAGTTTCCATATCTTGGAATACGAACAGAGAAGAGAGGGTAGGCTCATTACATTAAAAGATATGGGAATGCTCATAACATAAGTAACTGAGCGTGAGAGCCAAATGAATCGAAAGATTCATGTTTGGTTCGGGAAGAGATCATGGAAGTGAAGTTGTGAAATGAATGGGAAAATAATCTACTTTCATTAAGTGATTTATTAGATAATCGAAAACAGAGGATTCTGAGTACTATTCGAAATTCAGAAGAACTACGCGGAGGAGCTATTGAGCAGCTCGAAAAAGCCCGGGCTCGCTTACGGAAAGTGGAAATGGAAGCAGATGAGTTTCGAGTGAATGGATACTCTGAGATAGAACGAGAAAAACAGAATTTGATTAATGCCACTTATGAGAATTTGGAACGATTAGAAAATTACAAAAATGAAACCATTCATTTTGAACAACAAAGAGCAATTAATCAGGTCCGACAGCGAGTTTTCCAACAAGCCTTACAAGGAGCTCTAGGAACTCTGAATAGTTGTTCGAACAGCGAGTTACATTTACGCACCATCAGTGCTAATATTGGTATGCTCGGGGCCATGAAAGAAATAACTGATTAGCCCTTTTACTGTAGGCATTATTTTTTTTTTTTTTTTTTCTCCCTTTGTTTTCGAAAAAGAATTAAGAGACACTAATGGTAACCATTCGAGCCGACGAAATTAGTAATATTATTCGTGAACGTATTGAACAATATAATCGAGAAGTCACGATTGTGAATACCGGCACCGTACTTCAAGTAGGCGATGGCATTGCTCGTATTCATGGTCTTGATGAAGTAATGGCAGGGGAATTAGTAGAATTTGAAGAGGGTACAATAGGCATTGCTCTGAATTTGGAATCAAACAATGTTGGCGTTGTATTAATGGGTGACGGTTT